AGATAAGACTACCAAAGAACATAGTTCTTTTTGTATCACCTCACTCGCCTCGCCCTGATCGATTTCTTTTTATTAATTTATTTTTTATGGGAATAGATTAAATCATCTAGTAATTTATAATTATAAAATTCATTATTTTTTTAAGTTCTCCATAATAAGATTAAAATACTTATTAGGTTAGGTCTTAGGCCTCACACCAATTGCGAAATATTTCGTTTGTTGAAACGTTTCTTAGTAAGGGGTTTCCGTTGTACTAAGGGTGGGAATGGGAAGGAAGAAAGCGATCGGATCCGTGAATTCCTCATCCTCAAATAAGCCCTTCCCGGGGTATTGTCTCATAAGTAATTATTAGGATTAAAGTGTTGATATAATTAGAAGAAGCAAACGGCAAGTCCAAGTTAATAAAATAAACTAAGACTAAGAAAGAAGCGCATAACGTACATTTTCACATTTCTAATTTTAGGATTAAATTAAACAAAAGGATTTGCAAATAAAAGTGCTAATGCCACGACCAGTCCGTAAATTGTTAAAGCTTCCATAAAAGCTAGACTAAGCAATAAAGTACCTCGTATTTTACCTTCTGCTTCTGGTTGTCTCGCAATACCTTCTACAGCTTGGCCCGCAGCAGTACCTTGGCCAACTCCAGGTCCAATGGAAGCAAGCCCTACGGCCAATCCAGCAGCAATAACGGAAGCGGCAGAAATCAGTGGATTCATAGTAAGTTCCTCGTACAAAAAAAAAAATGGTTAATGATACAATCAACCAATGCATTATTACTTATTTTATCACTATAATCTATCGGGTCAAAGTAATTAAAAACTCTGAATTGAAATTATAATATTAGTGAATCGTCAGAATGACTTCGATATCTCGTTTTTTTTTAGTTTCTACCCATGATCAAATCTTTGTAAACTCATATGCATATAGTTCTACTTATTGCATTTCTTAGTTTCGAACCATTCTTTCATTCAATTCTTCGTTCTTTACTTACTTTCTATATCCGTGCGTTCATCTGTTTTTTCATTCAATCTACAATTACAGACGAAAGAGAAAGACTTATATTGTATTGTAATCCATATAAACGAAATGCAGTGTGGTTAAAAAAAAATAAAAGAATCAACATTCAATATAGTAATAATAAATAGTATTATAGTAATAATATAAATATATAAATAGATATTAATAATATACTGGGAAAGAAATAGGAATGAATAAATGAAATAATAAAATATAAAAATATATAATATATAGTCCATAGGGATAATCCCTATATAACTAGTAAATATCTAATATCACATATACATTTGTTTCTTCCATAATGTAAACCACCTGCATTTTATTTTTATATTGAATTGGATTTTAGAATCATTCTTCGAAACATATGTAAGGGTTAGACTTATAGACATTACATATATCTAGTTTGACTTGACCCCCTAACCCATATTTTTCCAATTCCGTAATATGGTCTGTCTTCCCTCCTACGAGATTAGGTCATCCATACATATATAGATACAAATATATATGTATTATGTTGCCCAACCAAGTGCGTATTTGGAATCATGCATGACTTCGGGTAAGTGAAAAAAGACTATTAAAAAAGCTAATCAATGATGACCCTCCATGGATTCACCTATATAAGCCGCGGCTAAAGTTGCAAAAATAAGAGCTTGAATACCGCTTGTAAATAATCCAAGAAACATAACGGGGATAGGAACTACTGAAGGTACTAAAGAAACAAGAACAACAACTACTAATTCATCAGCCAATATATTCCCGAAAAGTCGAAAACTAAGAGATAAAGGTTTTGTAAAATCTTCTAGGATGTTAATTGGTAAAAGTATTGGAGTTGGTTGGATGTATTTCCCAAAATACCCCAATCCTTTTTTGGTAAGACCCGCATAAAAATATGCCACTGACGTGAGTAAAGCTAAAGCAACAGTAGTATTTATATCATTCGTAGGCGCAGCTAACTCCCCATGAGGTAACTGTATAATTTTCCAAGGTAAAAGAGCACCTGACCAGTTAGAAACAAAAATAAATAGGAACATAGTTCCAATAAAGGGAACCCAAGGGCCATATTCTTCTCCAATCTGAGTTTTACTCAAGTCTCGAATAAATTCAAGGACATATTCGAAGAAATTCTGACCGTCGGTCGGAATTGTTTGTGGATTCCGAACTGCTATGATGACTGAACTTAATAAGATAGCAATTACGACCCAAGAAGTGATAAGTACTTGGGCATGGATTTGTAAACCTCCTATTTGCCAATATAAATGTTGGCCCACTTCTACACCCGATATATCGTATAACCCATGGAGTATTTTAATGGAACATGGTATAGCATTCATATTGTCCTCTGATATAAATCGAACTTAAAAAATTATTTTGATTCAACCATCTCTTTCTCAACTCACCAACATTAATCATCTTTTAATACAAATTGAATTTAGGATACCAATAAATTTAAATTTTAGGATACTAAAAAATCACATAACATAATATAAATATCCCCATTTTTATCTCTATCTCTTTTTGAAGTTCAAGAATAGTAACCGATCCAATAAATTGATCGAGTTCCCAAACAATTAATTAATTTTATTATTCTTAATCATAATCAACGATTTCTTATATAGCTATAACGACCCTCGCAAATTGCGAATACTAATTTGTTAAGAATGAATCGAATTGAAGCTATAGCATCATCGTTAGCTGGAATCGAAATATCTGCGAGATCCGGGTCACAATTTGTATCAATTAAACAAATAGTAGGAATCCCTAAAATGACACATTCTCGAAGAGCCGTATATTCTTCTTGCTGATCAACGATGATTACAATATCGGGTAACCCCGTCATATATTTGATCCCACCCAAATATGTTTGCAAGGTAGATAATTTTCTCTTCAACATTGCTGCATCTCTTTTGGAAAGATGGTTGAGTTTCCCCATCTTTTGTTCTGCTCTTAAGTCCCTGAACTTATTAAGTCTCGTTTCCGTAGTGGACCAGTTTGTTAACATACCACCGAGCCACTTTTTATTAACATAATGACACCGAGCCCCTATTGCAGCTGATGCTACTAAATCCGCTACTTTATTTTTGGTACCAACGATTAAAAAGGTTTTTCCACTACTTGCTGCATTAAAAACTAAATCACAGGCTTCTGATAAAAAACGAGCAGTTCTCGTAAGATTTATAATATGAATACCTTTACGCTTTGCAGAGATGTAAGGGGCCATTCTAGGATTCCATTTTCGAGTACCATGACCAAAGTGCACTCCCGCTTCCATCATTTCTCCTAAATTGATGTTCCAATATCTTTTTATCATTTTTCCCCGCATTTCCCCACACTTCCTCTTTTTTTTTTAATTTTTTTTTTTTAGCGACAAGGTACCCTGAAATAAATAATTGTTCCGACGGAACCTTCTACCGTGGATTGACCCTTGATATATAGCCCAAACTATTAATTTCTTTTAATTACTTATTTTTTTATTACTAAATTAATAGTAATAATTGGACCAACCTAACCAAATAGTTAAAGTAAAAAGAATGAATCTCTTCTTAGGAATCATTAAATCGCGTAAATGGTTGTTGTGATGTCCCATGAAAATTGTTTGGAGCACATAATTCTCTATGGTATAACAAAATATCTCCCATTTCCAACTCGAATAAATTTTTCCTTTTGATTTCCAAATAAATATTTTTGTTTTCCCTTGAATGGTGTACTAATTTTTTGAATCCAGTACCAACAGGAATAAGCCCCCCCAGAACAACGTTCTCTTTCAGTCCTTTCAACCAATCAATACGACCTCGTAAAGCGGCTTTTGCTAAAACTCGAGCGGTTTCTTGAAAACTCGCTTCGGATATGAAACTTTGAGTATTCAGGGATGTCCTCGTTATTCCCAATAAGATTGCCCGATAATTGATCGTTTCGTCTAAAGCACGTCCCGCTCGTTCCGCTCGCAACAATCCGATTAATTCTCCGGGTGAAAAAACATTAGACATTCCATCTTCTGAAACCAACACTTTTGATGTTATTTGACGTACAATGATCTCTATATGTCTATTATGGATCTGTACTCCCTGAGATCGATAAACCTTTTGAATTTTATTAACCAAAGAGATACGACTCTGGGCTATGGTTAGCTCAGCTCCAATCAAGAATCCCCAGGGGATTCCAAGAATTCTTGGTATACGTTCGTTCCAACTTTCAACTCTCTTTTCGAGGTTCATCGATATTGAATCAATTGAACGCACTTCTAAGACCTGTTCCACTTTTGGAAGACCCTGCGTTATGTCACCAGATCTTGATTTTTCATATATAAATGTAACTAGTGTCTTTCCTTCATAAAGGATTTCTCCATAATGACCATGAACTGTTGCTCCTGGGGTAGCCAAATAGGGCTTAGCCGATCTTATAACTAAGGAGTCAACATGAACAATTAAAATTTGACCGGATTTTTTTATGTGTGGCCCATATTTGAATAAACATGCATTTTCACAAATAAATTGCCCAAGGCAAATTATTGTGGATGTCTCTTCACCAGAATCGTGATGAAGAAAACAACAATTTAAATGGAATGGATTCAAAATTATATTACTGCATGAATTGGGATTATAAATTCTTCTATTTTCATCCATTAAACAATATTTAAGTACTTTAAAAGTCTGTTTAAAATTGTTAAGTAGTAAATATTTCTTTAACGAGATTTGATTATGAGTTAATAAATGGTAAGATGAATAAAAATTCGTTATTTTAGGTACAATAGTACCTAAGGGACCCAACAAATACCTAATTGGGATTAGGGGATCCAATTCTTTTATCGCATTGTTATATTTCGAACCCTTGAATGGACTAATTCGAAAACAGTTGGATGATGACAAAATTATCAAAGATTGGCATTCCTTATGTTGATTCAACAACGTACCAATAGTTCCTTGCTGTTGGGTAAGTAATTGAAACTTCGCCTTGGAATGAAAGGGATTGATATTGGCGCGATCTAG